GAACAAGGGGAGATTCGACCTCCTAGAGTTCAACTCCCGCTCTCAACCCATGAACAATATGAGTCCGAAGCTTCTTTCGTAACTCCCGGAATTTCTTCGTAGTGACTCCGTTCCATGCCTCATTTCATAGGGAAGCCCAAAGTGGCTCTATTTCATTCTATTTCACTTCCTAGCACTTCCTATCATTTAATATCCATCCCTTTGGTCTTATTTACATAAGAGATGTCATTTATAGTCTATCTCTTTCTATATATGGAAAGTCAAGAAATTCTCATCGAAACATCGAGAAATTGTGCATATAGAAAACTCTAAAGAAAGAAAAAAAGGAGACCCATGCCATGATTTTCAAATCTTTTCTACCTTTTCTACTTAGTAGTCTAAGTTTCTCGATGAGGATAATTAATTCGGTCGTTGTGGTCGGACTCTATTATGGATTTCTGACCACATTCTCCATAGGTCCCTCTTAGATCTTCTTTCTTCAATCTTGGATTAGGGAAGAAGGAGATATTCGCGACTACTGGCGGTTTCATTATGGGGCAGCTCATGATCTTCATATCGATCTATTATCCACCTCTGCATCTATTCTTTCTTAGCTAAACGGGTGGAAGATCCATCCAATTTGGTTATATCATGGACTCGAAAAGCGGATCTGAATGTGACTGAAATGCACGATCTTCACAGGTATCACTTTTCACGATACCTAAAAGATGGAATAGCGATTTTCGAACCATTTCCTATACGAGAATGGTTTCCATTACTTTGAGAAATGGATTCTATATCAAACTATAGCTATTGCATTAAAGAAGAAAAGAAACTAATAGAAGTCGAAGACGCGGAATGGTAGTGAATAGAGAGAAAGATTCTTCTGATTTTCTTGTTCCTGAAAATATTCTATCTATCTCCTAGACGCCGTAGAGAATTGAGAATTTTCATGTCTTTCAATTCTCGTACTCGTAATTGGAAAGTTACGGAAGGAGGTCCATCATTTTGCAATGAAAACAACATAAAAAACTCTGGACAATTTCGAAATCAGGCCAAGCGTCTTAATACATATGCAAAAAAATTCATTATTGGCCCACCATTGATTAGAAGATTTAGCTTGTATGAATCGCTATTGGTTTGATACGAATAATGGCAGTCGTTTCAGTATGTTAAGGATACAGATGTATCCACAATTCATTTAGAGTTACTTAATAGCCTATTTCTTATACCATATCTCTATCCCGTGAAATTCTCGAGCCGAAAGATGGATGCATATGCTGTGTTTCATTTTGCTAAACGATATCAATTAAATGGTGTATCAATTCCATAAATTGGATATAGCAATAAATAAATCAGCAAAATTCTTTTATTTTAGATAGAAGAAATGTTTCTTCTATCTAAAATAAAAGAATGTACCCTTCTATCCAAATCCAATTTGCATCGATAAAATAAATCCAAATTCCAGTAGTAGATGAATAATTGCAAATTTTTGTGTGTACGAGATTAGAATAACTTCAAAATAACTGACATAATTTTGTATTTTTCCTGATCAGAAAAATACATGAAAAAGAAAGGAGGTAGAAAAATTTTGGGATTTATGGTTAAAGAAGAAAAAGAAGAAAACAGGGGTTCTGTTGAATTTCAAGTATTCAGTTTCACCAATAAGATACGGAGACTTGCTTCACATTTGGAATTACACAAAAAAGATTTTTCATCGGAAAGAGGTCTACGAAGACTTTTGGGAAAACGTCAACGTTTGCTGGCTTATTTGGCAAAGAAAAATAGAGTACGTTATAAGAAATTAATCAGTCAGTTGGATATTCGGGAGAAGTAATTTAATCGTTCGAATTTTTTTCTTATTTTATTAGTAGTCTTATAGTAGTCTTAGATTTTTCATTTTGATGAGCCTCGTTTTGAGGAATTCATGGAATAATCCATTTTCATGGAATAATGAATTAAGGAAGAAAGGATATGAGTCTACCGCTTACAAGAAAAGATCTCATGATAGTCAATATGGGCCCTCAGCACCCATCAATGCATGGTGTTCTTCGACTGATCGTTACTCTCGATGGTGAAGATGTTATTGATTGTGAACCCATATTAGGCTATTTACACAGAGGAATGGAAAAAATCGCGGAAAACCGAACTATTATACAATACTTACCTTATGTAACACGGTGGGATTATTTAGCTACTATGTTTACAGAAGCAATAACGGTAAATGCACCAGAATTCTTGGAGAATATTCAAATACCCCAAAGAGCCAGCTATATTAGGGTAATTATGTTAGAGTTGAGCCGTATAGCTTCTCACTTGTTATGGCTTGGACCTTTTATGGCGGATCTAGGCGCACAGACCCCTTTTTTCTATATTTTTAGAGAGAGAGAATTGATATATGATCTATTTGAAGCTGCTACAGGTATGCGAATGATGCATAATTACTTTCGCATCGGAGGGGTAGCCGCCGATCTACCTTATGGATGGGTCGATAAATGTTTAGATTTCTGTGATTATTTTTTACGAGGAGTTGTTGAATATCAACAACTTATTACACGGAATCCCGTTTTTTTAGAACGAGTTGAAGGAGTCGGTTTTATTAGCGGAGAAGAAGCAGTAAATTGGGGCTTATCGGGACCGATGTTACGAGCTTCTGGAATACAATGGGATCTTCGTAAAGTTGATCCTTATGAGTCTTACAACCAATTCGATTGGAAAGTCCAATGGCAAAAAGAAGGGGATTCATTAGCTCGCTATTTAGTACGAATGGGTGAAATGAGGGAATCCATCAAAATTATTCAACAGGCTGTAGAGAAAATTCCTGGAGGCCCTTATGAGAATTTAGAAGTCCGACGCTTTAAGAAAACAAAGAATTCCGAATGGAATGATTTTGAATATCGATTTCTTGGTAAAAAACCTTCGCCCAATTTTGAATTGTCAAAGCAAGAGCTTTATGTAAGAGTGGAAGCTCCAAAAGGTGAATTAGGAATTTATCTGGTAGGAGATGATAGTCTTTTCCCCTGGAGATGGAAAATTCGTCCACCCGGTTTTATTAATTTGCAAATTCTTCCTCAACTAGTTAAAAAAATGAAATTGGCTGATATCATGACGATATTAGGTAGTATAGATATCATTATGGGGGAAGTTGATCGTTGAAATGATAATAGATAGGGTAGAGATAGAAACTATCAATTCTTTTTCGAAATCGGAATTATTAAAAGAAGTCTATGGACTGATATGGATTCTACCCATTTTGACCCTCCTACTGGGAATCACAATAGAAGTACTCGTAATTGTGTGGTTAGAAAGAGAAATATCCGCATCGATACAACAACGTATTGGTCCTGAATATGCTGGCCCCCTGGGACTGCTTCAAGCTATAGCCGATGGAACTAAGCTACTTTTTAAGGAGGATATCCTGCCATCCCGAGGAGATATTCCTTTATTTAGCATTGGACCTTCTATAGCGGTCATATCAATTTTATTAAGTTTTTTAGTTATCCCTTTGGGATATCGTTTTGTTTTAGCCGATCTTAGTATTGGTGTTTTTTTATGGATTGCCATTTCAAGTATTGCTCCTATTGGTCTTCTTATGGCAGGATATAGCTCAAATAATAAATATTCTTTTTCAGGCGGTCTACGAGCTGCTGCTCAATCTATTAGTTATGAAATACCATTAACTTTTTGTGTGCTAGCAATATCTCTACGTGTGATTCGTTAAAATAGGATCTTTTTCCTCCAAAATCCATTGAATATTTATCTTCCTTTTCTTATTCTGTATTCGGGTTGGTAAGTTAAACTAGATAGCTATATGAGTGAAACAAAACAGCTTATTAATTTGTAGTAAAAAGAAAAAATCTCATTTCCTACGTACAAGAAAAAAGTTGAAGTAAACATAAGTAGTGTAAACTCTTTACCCCAAGGTTGAGATTTTTTGATTAGTCATCATATCTTGAAGCGGGCAAGAATAAAGGATTCGCGATATGGAATTCCATTACTAGAATATTCCGAGTTATTACTATAACTTAGAATCATAAGGGGAATCCATCAAAAATTAGTGAGGGGTTAGGAACACTAAAGTACATAAAGGATTAGTAATGAGGGAATCTAAGGCATTAGAGATTTTTCCTCATAAAAGGAATCATAATAAGGACTTGAAATTGGTGGAAATGATCAAGTAGTACTTTCTTCGGATTCCGATCCAGAGTATGTTCCCTTTCACTTGTTAAAGAAATGGCTATCAAGAACGAATTAATCCTTTATTCCTTTTTTCTTTTTAAGTACCCTTCCCCGGGGAAAGAAGAATAGGACAAAAGATATGGAATGCAATACAAAAAAAAAATATTTATTTATTCTTTCCTTCCTCTATTCATATTAATACAGAATTCCTCATGAATTAATCCCTAATTCTTTTCATTTATTAATTGCTATAACGAGTGTTTTATTCCAAGATTAAGTTATTACTGAACAAAGAAAAATTTTCATTATATTATAAAGGACGAGATCAATTCGGAAGCGCTTTTTCTTATTCTAGCAGACGGAATTCCTTTGGTCTAATTTAGGACTTTCCAATCGATTTTATCTTACCTAATTCTATCTATGCCCAGGGGGATAATACCGAAACGAAACAACCCTTTCCTTTTTTCTGATCATAGAGAAGCCGTATGAAGCTAAGGTTTCATGTACGGTTTTGGAATAGCGGTGGGAACTGTGATGTTATCATCGACTATGATTATCTAACAGTTCAAGTACAGTTGATATAGTTGAAGCACAGTCAAAATATGGTTTTTTTGGATGGAATCTTTGGCGTCAGCCTATAGGTTTTCTGGTTTTTCTAATTTCTTCTTTGGCAGAATGTGAAAGATTACCCTTTGATTTACCAGAAGCAGAGGAAGAATTAGTAGCAGGTTATCAAACCGAATATTCCGGTATCAAATATGGTTTATTTTATCTTGTTTCTTACCTAAATTTATTAGTTTCCTCTTTATTTGTAACAGTTCTCTACTTAGGCGGGTGGAATTTCTCTATTCCCTATATATCCTTTTTTGAATTTTTCCAAATGAATAAAATGGTTGGAATTTTGGAAATGACAATGGGTATCTTTATTACATTAACTAAAGCTTATTTATTTCTCTTCATTTCTATCACAATAAGATGGACTTTACCCAGGATGAGAATGGATCAGTTATTAAATCTTGGATGGAAATTTCTTTTACCTATTTCCCTGGGCAATCTCTTATTAACAACTTCTTCCCAACTTGTTTCACTATAAATAAGATAATACAATAACAGTAAGAATATTTTCAACACAAAAGTTCTCTCAAACAAGAGAAAGAAACATACCTTTTTCATAGATATTTAGAATATGTTCCCTATGGTAACTGGGTTCATGAGTTATGGTCAACAAACAATACGCGCTGCAAGGTACATTGGTCAAAGTTTCATAATTACCTTATCCCACACAAATCGTTTACCTATAACGATTCACTACCCTTATGAAAAATCAATTACATCGGAGCGTTTCCGGGGGCGAATCCACTTTGAATTTGATAAATGTATTGCTTGTGAAGTATGTGTTCGCGTATGCCCGATAGATCTACCCCTTGTGGATTGGAGATTTGAAAAGGATATTAAAAGGAAACAATTGCTTAATTATAGTATTGATTTCGGAGTTTGTATATTTTGTGGTAATTGTGTTGAGTACTGCCCGACAAGCTGTTTATCAATGACTGAAGAATATGAACTTTCTACTTATGATCGTCATGAATTGAATTACAATCAAATTGCTTTGAGTCGGTTACCAATCTCCATAATGGGAGATTACACAATTCAAACAATTAGGAATTCGACTCAAAGTAAAATAGACGAAGAAAAATCTTGGAATTCAAGAACGGTTACTAATTATTAGTTACTAGGATTTTTCTAACAAAAAAGAAAAATCCAATAGTTTTTTATTAACTATAAAGAAAAACGAATAACTACTGCTTATTGCAAATTATTCCTGATTTAAAATGAGAGTAGATTTTCGTGATGTGATTTCTAACTATACAACTTATATACAAAAAAATATCCTAATCCCTTTTTCCTTCCTTGAATCTTTTAGTTTTAGTCAGTTCATGAAAAATTTTATACTATTAATTTCTTCTTATCCATAATGGATTTACCTGGACCAATACATGAGATTCTTGTGCTATTTGGGGGATTTGTTCTTCTACTAGGAGGTCTAGGAGTAGTATTACTTACCAACCCAATTTATTCTGCCTTTTCGCTGGGATTAGTTCTTGTTTGTATATCCTTATTCTATATTTTATTGAATTCCTACTTTGTAGCTGTCGCACAACTTCTTATTTATGTGGGAGCTATAAATGTTTTGATCATATTTGCCGTAATGTTCGTAAATGGCTCAGAATGGTCTAAAAATAAGAATTATTGGACTATTGGAGATGGGTTCACTTCACTCGTTTGTATAACTATTCTTTTTTCACTAATGACTACTATCCCAGATACGTCATGGTATGGAATTCTTTGGACTACAAGATCAAACCAAATAGTAGAACAGGGTCTCATAAATAACGTTCAACAAATTGGGATTCATTTAGCAACTGATTTTTATCTTCCGTTTGAACTCATTTCCATAATTCTTCTAGTTTCTTTAATAGGTGCAATTACTATGGCTCGGCAATAAGAAATACTTAGAATTAGTCAAAATTCTTAGAATTTCAAATCGAAAATAAATAACTAAAGAATCACAATTTTGATTTAGTAAAACCCATCTACTGCCAACAAATACCTTCTTTTCTCTTTTGTTGTGTAACTGTTCTATTCTAATTAATGGAATCGGTTCAATTCTTGTCCTCATATTGAAATGAATCGAGATTGATAAGGAGTTAGTTAATGATGTTTGAGCATGTACTTTTTTTTAGTGTCTATTTATTTTCGATTGGTATCTATGGATTGATCACAAGCCGAAACATGGTTAGAGCTCTAATATGTCTTGAACTTATACTGAATTCAATTAATCTAAATCTCGTAACATTTTCTGATCTATTTGATAGTCGCCAATTAAAAGGAGACATTTTCGCAATTTTTGTTATAGCCCTTGCGGCTGCTGAAGCAGCTATTGGACTATCCATTCTTTCTTCCATCCATCGTAACAAGAAATCAACTCGTATCAATCAATCTAATTTTTTGAATAATTAGACATAAAATCCTCTAAACAAAGGCGCACATATAATAATAATATCAAATATTAAGATGAATAGAAATCGAATACTATTTTCTTATTATTTTATAATATCTATTTTTTGATTAGGTTATTACATAGTATTCTTTTTTACTTATTGAATTTTTGCAATTCATTGATATTGCAATTTGAATATTGCAATAATTTATATTGAAAAGACGATAGCCAATAAATTGGCTAATTCGAATTCGTATGTACAATTCGTATAATTATGATTGTTGAAGCCAAAAATTCAAGTCTCTTGGCTCTTTTCACGCTTTCTCACAAACGGATTAAGAAATATATTGCATTATTTTATTTATTTATTTGTTGAAGTTTGGATAAACCATTGCTTCGTCTGGTGTCTACAATACATATGACTCATATAGTACTAATTTCATTTTTACCAGATCGAAAATTTTTATGTTGAAAAGGAAAATTTATAGATCCAATGTCACATTCCGTAAAAATTTATGATACATGTATAGGATGCACTCAATGTGTACGAGCTTGTCCAACAGATGTATTAGAAATGATACCCTGGGATGGGTGTAAAGCCAAGCAAATTGCTTCCGCGCCGAGAACCGAAGATTGTGTGGGTTGTAAGAGATGCGAATCTGCCTGCCCAACAGATTTTTTAAGTGTCCGCGTTTATTTAGGGCCTGAAACAACCCGCAGCATGGCTCTATCTTATTGATACGTTACAAAAAACTCCACTTGAATCGTCTGATTCCTCTTTACCGAGGAAGCCTGTGCTCGCTTATTTCGAGCACGGGCTTTTCTGGTCAAAACATATCTTCTCTTTATCACTTTATCATGAGTTATTTTCCTTGGTTAACAATACTTGTTGTTTTGCCGATATTTGCAGGTTCATTAATTTTCTTTTTACCTCATAGGGGAAACAAAATCGTTAGGTGGTATACTATATCTATTTGTTTATTAGAATTCCTTCTAATGACTTATGCATTCTGTTATCATTTCCAATTGGAGGATCCCTTAATCCAATTAAAGGAGGATTCTAAATGGATAGATGTCTTTGATTTCCACTGGAGATTGGGAATCGATGGACTTTCATTAGGATCTATTTTATTGACAGGATTTATCACTACTTTAGCTACTTTAGCAGCTTGGCCAGTTACCCGGAATTCGCGATTATTCTATTTCCTGATGCTAGCAATGTATAGTGGTCAAATAGGATTATTTTCTTCGCGAGACCTTTTACTTTTTTTTATCATGTGGGAGTTAGAATTAATTCCTGTTTACTTACTTTTATCCATGTGGGGGGGAAAGAGGCGTCTGTATTCAGCTACAAAATTTATTTTGTATACTGCAGGCGGTTCCATTTTTTTCTTAATCGGAGTTCTAGGTATGGGCTTATATGGTTCCAACGAACCAAGATTAGATTTGGAAAGATTAATTAATCGATCATACCCTGCAACATTGGAAATACTATTTTATTTTGGCTTCCTTATTGCTTATGCTGTCAAATTGCCGATTATACCCCTACATACGTGGTTACCAGATACCCATGGGGAAGCGCATTACAGTACATGTATGCTTTTAGCGGGAATCCTATTAAAGATGGGAGCATACGGATTGATTCGGATCAATATGGAATTGTTACCTCATGCCCATTATCTATTTTCCCCCTGGTTGGTAATAATAGGAGCGATGCAAATAATCTATGCAGCTTCAACTTCTCTTGGTCAACGAAATTTCAAAAAAAGAATAGCCTACTCCTCCGTATCTCACATGGGTTTCATAATTATAGGAATTGGTTCCATAACCAACATTGGACTCAATGGAGCTATTTTACAAATACTATCCCATGGATTTATTGGTGCTACACTTTTTTTCTTGGCGGGAACGGCTTGTGATAGAATGCGTCTTGTTTATCTCGAAGAACTGGGGGGGATATCTATCCCAATGCCGAAAATTTTTACCATGTTTAGTAGCTTTTCAATGGCTTCTCTTGCCTTACCAGGAATGAGCGGTTTTGTTGCAGAATTAGTAGTATTTTTTGGACTAATTACTAGTCCAAAATTTCTGTTAATACCAAAAATGCTAATTACTTTTGTAATGGCAATTGGAATGATATTAACTCCTATTTTTTTATTATCTATGTTACGCCAGATGTTCTATGGATACAAGCTATTTCATGTTCCAAACGCAAATTTGGTGGATTCTGGACCACGAGAACTCTTTCTTTTAATCTGTATCTTTTTACCAGTAATAGGAATTGGTATTTATCCAGATTTTGTTCTCTCGCTATCGGTTGACAAGGTAGAGGCTCTCTTATCCAATTATTATCCTAAATAATTTTTTTTTTACTAGTCCGCTCTATATTCCATAGTGGAAAAACCAAATAATTCAGAAAAAAGTAAAAAAGTCTAATTAGATCTATCTCGAATTTTTGAGAACCCTTTGAGAAGGCGTTCAAGGGTTCTCAAATCAAACAAAAATGGAAAAACTTTCATTTCACGAAGGTTTTATGTTATGTAATCATTTAGATGGTAATGTAAATGCACCATAACTATGTAAACCTATTCCTAATAGATTGATACCAAAATAGCAGATCCAAATTATAAGAAATCCTATCGAAGCTACAAGTGCGGAATTCGTACCCTTCCAATTTGGATTTGTTCTACTATGTAAATAAATTGCGAATATGGTCCAAGTAATAAATGCCCAAGTTTCCTTAGGATCCCAATTCCAATAGGATCCCCACGCCTCATTAGCCCATACTGCTCCACAAAGAATACCTATGGTTAAAAGGGTAAACCCTAGGCTAATGACACGATAACTCCAAGAATCCAAACGCTCAATTAATTGATATTTGTAATAATTTGGAAATGAAGGAAAAGAGGTGTTTTTTAAAGCACTTCTTTTTACATAGAAATATTCAATCTCACTAAACTCACTAAAGAAAAATGTTTTATTTAAAACATTTTTTTTCTTTTCTAAAAAGAAATTGAAATTCTTTCGAAATTTAATGATTAGAAGAGCGGCGGATAATAAGGATCCGCACAAAAGAGTTGCATAGCTTAGTAACATCATACTGACATGCATCATTAACCACTGAGATTGTAGAGCAGGTACTAGTATTGTGGATTGATGCATTTCAGTTAAAAGACCCGACGTGGCAAAGCCTTGCGTTAAAATAGTACTTGGCGTAGTTATTGTGCTTAAATCATTTTTAGAGTTCTGTATCTTAGGAATCGTATGAAGAATATACAGAGCCCATGAAAGGAAGATCAATGACTCATATAAATTACTTAATGGAAAATGTCCCGAAGAAGCCCAACGAGAAACTAAGAATCCTGTTATAGAGAAAAAAGTAGCTATCATTCCTTTTTCTGACGAATCACGTAATCCCCCAAGTTCACGAACTAATAAGGTTATCAAATGAATTGTAATCACAATTGAAATGGTTGAGAAAGAGATATGAGTTAGTATATGTTCTAAAGTTGCAAATAGCATAAGGAGAAGGTCCCATTACAAAATTGGAAATTTCGAATTGAATCCATTTTCTAATCTATTGTATTCTTTTTTGAGAATGCCGCCACTCGGACTCGAACCGAGATGCTTGAGCACTGCTTCCTAAGAGCAGCGTGTCTACCAATTTCACCATGGCGGCTAACTTTAAATAATAGGGAAGTTAAAAGAATAATAGTTATTTTCTCGCAAATCGTCGAGATTGGGAGAGTCCATAGAATTTAGGAACATTAGAATCTTCATTAAAATGGACTTCGTTTGGTAGTATCATTGGGGATTTTTTTAACAATAAACTCTTGCTTTGCCCAATAGAAACAAAGCTTGAAAGAGTTGGAACTGTTTTTTCTCAGTTGCAATATAGAACTCATTTTTTTTCTAATTAGTTTCTCATTGAAATAAAAAAAAATCTTTCAATCTATCCATTAGAATTTCTATAATTTCATCATTAAATACAAAGAATTTTGGATTTTAGCAAAATTTCTAGAATGAAAGCCTTTATGCCCTTATTAATATGATTTACCAAGCCTAAACCTATTTTTTTGTGGATTTTTGATAAGATAGGTAGAAGTTGTAAGTCCTATTGCAAGAATACTCTACTTTTCATAATAGAATCCTCATATTTTATTATGAGGATTCTATTATGAAAAGTTCGTTGATAGGAAAAGAATACTTAGGACACAGTATACCAAAAACTTTTGTTCTATATATCAGAGGGGTTAGTTCTAAGAATATTGTACCGAGGAATTCGACACATAAAAGTACATTCATTAATTAATCCGAATTATTCATATTAAATAATTGGAATTTCTTTGGGATAGGTCAATTCAGATTATTCCAAAACCAGATTATTTGTTTGTTTGTTGCCCAGAAAAACCCTTTGGTTTTGGATGCTCGCTGCCGCTGGAAAATGATCTTGATTTTGCTAAAGAATAAGATTGTACTATGGAAAAATAAGTCTTTTTCTTCCAAAGATTTTTACGAATACGCTTTTTTGACATCGAAGTACGTTTTTTTGGAACTGCCATTCAAAAAGGAGATTACTTTTTTCTAGTTGTATGTGAAAGACATCTATTGCCGCAAATCAATTCTTCTTTCTGTTTTTTCTTAGTATTTATACTTAGATACTGAACTGAAATTCTGAATTCTTTTTTACTTTATTTTCTCTAATGCGGATAAGACAAGAATTTTTTAGCATATTTTTCATATATATTTTATACTTTGTTTTAATAATATAGAATATATACAAAGGTTTTCTATTTAAATCAATTTATATATTAAGTATACTCCATATATAGATCTACGGCCTATCCCCCATATAAGATGGGGGGATAAAAGGAAGGGAAAATTCAAATAGTTAATTAAGTTCAGAATGGTATTCCATAATGGAATTCCAATCAAAACAAAAAAAAAATACTTAGTCTCTTAAACAAGACATTCTAAAACTTAGGTAATTCTAGTCATTAGGATTTCAGTTCTATATGAAGTAAGGAATATTCGATAATTTCCTATAAACATAGGTTTTCATTGGAATTCAATCAATCAGTTACGAAACATGAGAGCTGCTTCATCTTCATTTTAATAGAAAGAAATACAAAAATGAATAGAAAGTAAAATGATTCAATCCTTTTTTGTATTTTAACAAATATCCTTCTTTAGGTAATAACTAGGTAACAAAGTTAGTTAATTAACTTTTTGAATTTAACCAAGTAAACCCATTCTGAATTTTTGATTATTTCAATGAGAGAAATTTGGAAAAATTCAGAATTCCAGTATTTTGTCTTATTCTTATTTTTTTGAATTCCTTCAGAAAGAGATAAGAATTGGTTTGGTGAATCGGAAACAATTTTATTTTTTAGAAAAATTTCAAGTAAAAATTGCAATTTCTTTTCTTATGGAACATACATATCAATATGCATGGGTAATCCCTCTTCTCCCACTTCCAGTTATTATGTCAATGGGGTTTGGACTTATTCTTATTCCGACAGCAACAAAAAATCTTCGTCGCATATGGGCTTTTCCTTGTGTTTTACTCTTAAGTATAGCTATGGTATTCTCAGTTCACCTATCTATTCAACAAATAAATGGAAGTTCTATCTATCAATATCTATGGTCTTGGACCGTCAATAATGATTTTTCCTTAGAATTTGGATACTTGATCGACCCGCTTACTTCTATTATGTTAATACTAATTACTACTGTAGGAATCCTCGTTCTTATTTATAGTGACGATTATATGTCTCACGATGAAGGATATTTGAGATTTTTTGTTTATATAAGTTTTTTCAATACTTCCATGTTGGGATTGGTTACTAGTTCCAATTTGATACAAATTTATTTTTTTTGGGAACTTGTGGGAATGTGTTCCTATTTATTGATAGGCTTTTGGTTTACACGGCCAATTGCAGCGAGTGCTTGTCAAAAAGCTTTTGTAACTAATCGTGTAGGGGATTTTGGTCTGTTATTAGGAATTTTAGGTTTTTTTTGGATAACAGGTAGTTTAGAGTTTCGGGATTTGTTCAAAATAGCTAATAACTGGATTCCTAATAATGGGATTAATTCCTTACTTACTACTTTGTGTGCTTTTTTATTATTCCTTGGTGCAGTTGCGAAATCTGCACAATTCCCTCTTCACGTATGGTTACCCGATGCTATGGAAGGACCCACTCCCATTTCGGCTCTTATACACGCAGCAACTATGGTTGCTGCGGGGATTTTTCTTCTAGCTCGACTTCTTCCTCTTTTCATATCCCTACCTTTAATAATGAGTTTCATTTCTTTAGTAGGTACAATAACACTCTTCTTAGGAGCTACTTTAGCTCTTGCTCAGAGAGATATTAAAAGAAGCTTAGCCTATTCTACAATGTCTCAATTGGGTTATATGATGTTAGCTCTAGGTATAGGTTCTTATCAAGCTGCTTTATTCCATTTGATCACTCATGCTTATTCGAAAGCTTTATTGTTCTTGGGATCCGGATCCATTATTCATTCAATGGAACCTCTTGTTGGATATTCACCAGATAAAAGTCAGAATATGGTTCTTATGGGTGGTTTAAGAAAATACGTTCCAATTACAAGAACTACTTTTTTATGGGGTACGCTTTCTCTTTGTGGTATTCCACCTCTTGCTTGCTTCTGGTCCAAAGATGAAATCCTTAGTAATAGTTGGTTGTATTCACCCTTTTTTGGAATAATAGCCTCTTTTACTGCAGGATTAACTGCGTTTTATATGTTTCGGATATATTTACTTACTTTTGATGGGTACCTGCGTGTTCATTTTCAAAATTACAGTAGCACTAAAGAGGGTTCGTTGTATTCAATATCCTTATGGGGAAAAAGGATACCCAAAGGAGTGAATAGAGATTTCATTTTATCAACAACGAAGAGTGGAGTTTCTTTTTTTTCACAAAATATATCCAAAATTCATGGTAATACAAGAAATAGGATAGGGTCCTTTAGTACTTCCTTTGGGGCTAAAAACACTTTTGTCTATCCTCATGAAACGGGAAATACTATGCTATTCCCTCTTTTTATATTACTGCTTTTTACTTTGTTCATTGGATCCATAGGAATCCATTTTGATAATGGAGTAATGGATAATGGAATAGCGGAGTTAACCATATTATCAAAGTGGTTAACTCCCTCAATAAACTTTTTCCAGGAAAGTTCTAATTCTTCCATAAATTCATATGAATTTATCACTAATGCAATTTCTTCTGTAAGTCTAGCTATGTTTGGTCTATCCATAGCATATATCTTCTATGGATCCGCTTATTCCTTTTTTCAGAATTTGGATTTAATAAATTCTCTTGTAAAAGAGAGTCCGAAAAAGTTTTTTTCGGATCAAGTAAAAAAAAAGATATACAGTTGGTCATATAATCGTGGTTATATAGATATTTTCTATACTAGGGTCTTTACCCTGGGTATAAGAGGATTAACTGAACTAACGCAGTTTTTCGATAAGGGTGTCATTGATGGAATTACCAATGGAGTAGGTCTTGCTGGTTTTTGTATAGGAGAAGAAATTAAATATGTAGGGGGAGGGCGAATATCGTCTTATTTATTCTATTTTTTATGTTATGTATCCGTGTTCTTATTCTTTTTTCTTTCTTAACTTAAGGAATTCCCCCGTCTCCTGCCTAAAGAGCCCCCTTATTCCCCTTCCTATCTTCTTCCCCCATCTCTCCCCCTTTTCTACCATCTCTCTCTTTTTCTTTTTTCTATATCTCTCTCTTTTTCTTTTTTCTATCTCCCTCATTGTATAATAGTTCGGTTTTCCGCGATTTTTTCCATTCCTCTGTGTAAAT